AATTCTAAGGATTCAAAGTTATATGTTATATAAAGGGTGGAAGGCTTATCACTATGAAAAGCTCCCCTCTCTTTTTGCATCCGAGTGAGAAAGATGTCATCTAAGAGGCGAAGAAATCTTAAGTCACCAGACGGTATCAGTTCAATTTCACTTGATGAGTCCGTCCAAAGCGAGTTACAGAGTTCAAGGGGTGGGGAGAGAGAATCAGAATGGAGACACCCAAGCGCATAACAATTCAAGGGAGTCCGTCTCCCTTTGCTTTTTGTGTTCCCGCTGCTTGTTCTTTCGCGGCAGCTCTGGAGTTGGTTGTTTTCCCCAATGAATAAGATATTTTATCTTGCTTGCTCAGAGAAATATTCAATGATAAAGCCGGCTTCCTTGCTCGGTGGGATGATATTATTATATGGATGCGCTAAAAGGCCTTTTCCATCTTGTACGGCCTACCTTTCTTTATTTGTTCTACCTATACGCTAAGGGATTCTGCTCAGGCTTTACCAACCAATAACGCGAGAGCTGCAGGAAGCTTTGTTTATTGGTGGGTTATAAGCGGTTATCACCTATAACATCCAACTTTGAATAAAAAGTGTCAAAAAAACGAAAGAAAGGCCCTAGCAAAGTTTTCTTCTTAGTCTCTTCTACTCAACTGCTTCTAATCCCACTCTCGGAACTCCTTCTAATCCGGTTGTGGCATCCGATCCGGGTTTGTTGGTCTTGCAGCAGGGGTTTTCTTGGCCCTTTTGCTTTAGCTTTCCCTTTTGGAAATTTTAGTATTGTAGGAACTTTCTGTCCTGAATTAAGCAATCTCTTGCTTGTAGTTTATTTAGAAAGGGGGGTACAAAATCCATTGGGAAGACGCGAAGAATACTCTTACAAAGAGAAATCTTTAATCGGCTTTATTGGAACAAGCTTAGGCTAACGGAACAAGTCCAACAATATATTGATACAACATGAAAAAGTTTTGTTCCTACGTTATTTCTATTTTTAAGAAGTAGTCTGATTAGAATCATTTTTGGACAAGTTTCTCGCCGCTGCCTTACTTTTATCCCACCTAAAGGCTTGGTACGGTGTTGTTGGTAGAGAAGGCATAGACCCCTTTCTTGGACCACACTTTCTCACTAACCGAATCTTTAACAAGAAGTTCGTACTGCCTTCTTCATTGAAGTTTCAAAGCGTTGAAGCCGTTGTCGACTGTGTTGACTGAGCCCTGTCTTCCCAGGGTCAAGGGTCCCCTGGGACTCACCGCTGCCTTAGGTCGATGAACTTCTCGGCGGTATAGATTTTACGTTCAGCAGCAATGAATATAATATTTATTCCATAGGACTCGTAAAAGGTATTCTTCTTCTCATAGGACCAAGCTAGGGCTCTCCCCTCTACTACAAGAAACCATAGCAGGAGTCTCCAGCGGATGGGCGTCTCTAACGGCTTTCTTTAGGTGGGATAAGGGTGAAGCTTTCACGGAAGCCCTTCCTTCCTTGTTGGAAATTCTAAACCTACGTAGCTAATCTGGAAGCAGCTTTGGGGCTCAGTAAAAGTGCATTAGCCTTAGGCAAACTCAGTTTTCGTGGCAGGTAGCTAAGCTAACCCGGTGGAAATGAGAAATGAAACAAGCCAAATTTATGATCTATAGGGTTCGGTGGGATCCGTTAGCAGCTAACCCCTTCAAGTGAACCTCCCCGAGCAGGTTACCGAGGTAAACGAGCGACCATATTACAAGAAAGCAAGACCAATAAAACGTACGCAACAACCGGACCGCCGCCACCTCCTCCTCCGAATGCCTCCCACCAATAAACCTCCTTCGCGTCTCTCTTTGTACCACGGGATTCAAGTTAGAAATCTTATTTTCTTATCCAACACGCAACGGCGTGGAATACCGAATAAATAATGTACGGAGTAAGGAACCCTGATTTATCAGTTGGAGCTTCAGACTTCTCATTTTGCCTTGGTGCCCCCAGCATTCATGACTTTATTTAGTCCAGTTTCCGTTCTTAATAAGTTAGCCGGAGCAAGCAAGGTCTCCCCGCCTCCACCTTTATCCCACCTAAAGTTAGCAACGGCTATTAATGGTATATAAGGGGCAAGGTTGTGTAACAAAATCCTCTTTTGTCTGGGACTCCACAACCACCGGAACAAACAAGAGCTCTGCTTCGGATTTCAGTGATGGGACTCATACTTTTCAAAGAGAAGGGGGGAGCTCCGGGATTTCCTTAAGAATGTTCAAATTTGCCTGAGGTTAGGCCTCGGCGTGTGAGAGGACCCCTTTCAGTTCCAAACCAAAAGCCGGTACCAAGGAAGCGGGTACTAAAAGCACTACACTAAAAGGTATAGGTGTTCATGATGCTTTATTTCATTTCTTAAAGCGGTTCGAGAGAACATCAGTACAAGACATCGCTCGGGCATTGACGGGGTCTACGGTATGGGTTCTCAATGAGAGAAGGGGTCTAAGACTACGACTGAAGTGGGGCGGGTATGCTGATCCACCAGAAGGAAGAAAAAGAAGTCTTTTTGGTTGACTTATGACCTCAACCCCCTCTGTCCTCCTTCGTCGTGTGCGCCAGCTACGTCCCAAAGAATGGCTTTTCTCGTGTGTGATTTAGATTAGGAAAACAAATATCTTATTTAGAAAAAGTTTATTTGTTGTTGTGAAGTTAAAAAGCCTCCCGAAAACCAGATAAATAGCAGCTTATTCTCGAACAACGTTTTCGAACTCAACACCAACAGCGGAAATGCCGACATCTACTCGAACAAGAATAGTGTCAGAGTCAAGACCGGTGCTATCCCCTTCCCCTGCTACGCTTTCTTCCTCAACAATCAAAGAAGCATTTTCGATTCCCTGATCCACTCTCGTGCTAACATGCTAACAGCGGTTCAGGTAAGCCAGGGGCTAAGCGGGAATGCCCTATCTAAAAGCCTACTTCCTTCTGATCTCCCTGCTCTGTCTAGCTAGGGGATTCATTCTCCCGAACAGCCTCCTCTCTTCTATCAAACCGAAAGCGGACATGTTGGCAGCCTTTATTCCATTCCTCCAACAGCCTTTACGCCGTCGATTCGATGCCATCTTAGCTTAGCTAGCCTCTCCAGGATTCAGCCTTAGGAAGTTTCCTTTGAATATCTCACTCCCGGAAGAAAGGGATATATTCTCTTGCAGCTTATTCTCGAACAGCGGATCGGATACGGGGCATGTCCCTGAGACTCTTGATGAAAGAGCAGCGTATTTTGACACCGTATTCTGATTCCCTCCCTCACATGACTTCTCTGCTCGTGGCTATCTTAACCATTGATTCAATTGGGCAAAGAACTTACTATTCGTGCCATTCAACCTCCTCGTCCATTAAGTAAGTTGCTTTTCGGGTAAAGGTAGCATTCAAAGCTGGAAAGAAATAGCAACCATCTGCGCTTTCGAATGAAGGCTGGTCGTAGATCAGCACCTTTCGCCAGTTCAAGGAAGTGGAACATACTAATCCTGCGAGAGGAGTGGACCTCCCAACACGATCCTGACCCGCCGGACCATAGCAAGACCTTAATCTCTCACGATTGATCCAATGGACCTAGTTGCTAGCTTGAACCACGGATTCCTCAGACGTGGAGATGGATTAGGTAGGGATCACTCATCATCACTCGCGCTCGATCTACCTTGTACGGAGTCCCCGGCAGGTCCTTGGACCCTAAACCAGCCATTCAGACAGAAGGAGCCAAGATGTATGACCTTTCCTTGCCTTATGAAAAGAGCACGTCCAATCGAAGACCTTCCCATCGGGCATAGGTCAAGTAATCTTAATCGCCTCGGGCGGAGTTGCTTTCCAATAAACATATTCTTTCTCCTGCGCCCCACGCTCGCATCGGTCACCAACTGGCGAACCAAGACGGGGAATTAGTAAGACAGGCTCGGTGGCTCTGGCCCCTTGTCCGGCTGGGAAGGTGCTTTTCTATACACCAATCGGCCTACTGGCTCGGGAGGAGAGGTGAACCCCGCTTTCAGGTGGACATGAGATTCGCTAACGAGAAAGATCATAATCGAAGGCGGATGGCATTGAAGAAAGGAGTGAGTAGGTGAGATTGAATAAGGGAGTAGGCGCTTTCAGGTCTACGAGGGTCTTAGGTCCCAATTCCTTTCACTTTCGCTATGTGGCGCTCATTAACAAGGCTTTTTGTGTGCTGGGGCATATGAATAGCTCTTGTTGTCGTCTTTTTATAGGTCCTTGGCAGGCTGACAGGCGATCCAATCTCCGACTATGTGTAATTCTTCGGGCCTATATTCTGTTGGAGATTGAAGTGGTTGGACACTCATTTTATACTCAATAAAGAAGCTATTTATACAACCAAGGAGACAAACTTTTTCTTTTGTCTTTCAAACTACAAGTAACAAGAAGGCTCTCAACTCACACCACTCACACTTCCACTCTCGGCTCACCCACTCAAGAAAGAAAATTCACTCACTTTCTCTCTAGCTCTCTTTCTTTTCTCTAGCCTTTCTTGCTCACTCTTACACTCAAAACACATGCCTTGACCCCTATTTATAGGAGCTCAAGGCAGCCATGTCACCGCCTTTGGCTGGCTTCTCAAGTAAGATGGAAGGGTCTAGAGGCTGTCAATTCATGAGAGCTCTAGAAGAGCCTATTAGCTCTTGAGAGCCCTAGAGAGAAAATTCTAGAGAGAAGAGTGGTGCTGCCCCTTTTTTAACACTCCCCCTCAGCACTGACTCTTCTCGGTCATCCAAAGCTGTTTTCTTCAATCTGCAAATTTTGTAGGAGCCAAGCCTTTCGTGAAAATATCGACTACTTGATCATCTGTCTTGACCGAATCTCGATTTTGCCTTGTAACACCTTCTCCCTCAGGAAATGATAATGAACTTCTACATGTTTGGTCCTCGCGTGGAATACCGGGTTCTCTGCCATCCGAATAGCTGATATATTATCACAATGAAGTATCACTGGATAGTCACTAGGCTGATGCAGAGGTACTTGAGTAAGCAAATGTGGAGGTAGTGTAAGGACCCTCAAGCTGAGCCATTAGACGCCGGAGACTCTCAAGCTCTTCTTTGGAGATTGTAACCAACTCCCTAGAATGAGGCAGAGGCTGGGGTGTGAAAGTACCAGTAGAGGCTGAACTTGATGAGGAGACTGTATGGGCTGCAGGTAGGTCAGGACGACTAGTCGATTGAATATAATTAAAGAACTTTGAAGGTCGCGGTAAAAGGCTCCCAACACGTCTCTTTTTTATGACGGGAGCGACCACAATGTTCAAACTGAAACTTGTCTTTCTATTCTGGTGATTTACCACCACCCTTTGCCTCTCTTTTTTCCACCCCCCTGACTGCCTTTTTGAGACATCGAGGCAAGGGCAGACCTCTCACTTCCTTGGTTTTGGAGCATAGCACTTCCAATACCAATACAGCTCTCTTCACTATGTATGTATAAGTATACAGGATTCAATGAGGAAAGAGGATCCAAGTAGGGAAGGTGCTCCATTGCATATTTCTCTCTTCTAAGAAAAACTAATAATCTAACCCCGCACGTAGCCGAAAAAAGCGTAGGGGGGGTGAGCATAGTGGGGCGAGGGAGTGTCGTCCCCCGAGGGAGAAGCTCTGATTGCTGTTGTTCTCTTTGCTCCTCCGGTCACTCCTAAATATACCTGGAGCCTGGTATGGACTGCTAAATCGATTCCTCTTGGCTACTTTACCTTTACTACGATATCACCAGATTAGCAAGAAAAGCTTTCCCTGGTTCAAGCTTTGCCAGAAGCCTTTCAAAGTTCGAAGATCAGGATTTTATATATAAAAATCTATCCTCAGCATGAAATGAAAGTTGGTCTATCGATACAAGTGGTAAGACCGAGAAATCCGCATCCAAGACCGGGCCGATGGCTACTTCCAATTCAAGTGCCACTTATCTTAACACAACTCGGGCTAATCGACTCTCGCTAGACCTGGTGAAAGCAATCAAGCCAAAAGAATAAGGGGCTCTCCCACGCCCTTGAACCTAGCCCTCGTCGGCTAGTTCGGAAGCGAGGGAATCTAGGAGCGTAAAGCGGGGAAGGGATCTTTCTATAATAAGAATTTAGATTGCGAGAATCGAATAGTTGAGATAAGGACAAAGCCAATCTCATAATAGAAGAAAGCGTCAATCTCCTATACTAGGATAAATCGAGACGAGGTCAAGAAAGCAAGGACGGATTCAATACAGGCAAGAAGGAAGCAAAGCCATGAAGGGAGTTCGGATCAGTGAACCCCGCTTTCAGGTGTCCAGATTCTAGCCTATTCCGAGTTATCTTCCCCACCCTACGTAGGGAGAGTTCTCTATCTTCCCATTTGCGGAGTAGGCGCATAGGTCCATCATAGACTGTGCGTCCTTCCTTGTACTTTATCTTTCGAAAGGGGGGAAAGGGTTCGTCAAGTGCAAAAGGCTCTCAGGGCTGTACCATTATCAAGCAGCATGAGAAGGAGTCTCTCATAAGGCAGTCTCCCCGTGAGAAACCCTTGAAAGAAGTGCCTTTGTTCTCTGTGTTTGCAAGGGAAGTGACAAAAGACTCTAGGTCCAAAGTGAGGAATTCCGTTAGCAGTCATCGACTCAAAGAGTGGGGAAGGATAGTGTAACCATCCATCCTTAAGATGGAAACTGCTTCTAATGCTGGGCAATCTTATTACTTTCATGAAGGCAGATAGGCCTAATCCCTCGTCAAGCGGAAAGCGAGATCGGATCCTAGCCGCCGCATCAACAGGTCTTCTTCTTAGAGTAAGCGCTGAAATGGAATCAACTCTTGGCCTATCAGCTCTTGTGCACTCATTGGCTGTTCTCGAATAAGCTGCTCTTGAGGAAGCATCCAATTCCCAGTCTCTATCCAATCCATGCGGCAAATCTATTTGTGGTGGAATAAACTCAACAATAAAATAAAGAATATAGAAAATCATTGAATTTGTTTGCTCCGATACAAGAGATCGGCCCCGAAGCAAGATATGGTGGGTGCCAGCAACTTTCACTTGTTAGGAGTAGGGGCTGAAAAGAGCTCTTTGTATAGGTTGGGTTTTCTGGGCTTTGATGCTTACCTTATTATTATGAAAAGGGGGAAGGTTTCATAAAGGAGCGAAAGCCACTCGACTGAGTTGGAGAGGAGCGTTGAAGCCCTTTTGCTGGATTGTTGGTCCGCAGCCCCGCTCTATAGAATGAATAAGGAGAGGCTTATCGATGACCGAGCCACTCTTATACTACTCCTTACCTCATCCCCCCCTTGTCACTTAAAGGGCGAAGTCGCCGAAGCGAGTCTAAAGGCCAAAGAGTCATGTTTGAAGGCTACTATGCATCCTTATTCATAGTAGAGTGTAAGGTAGGTTTGGGTATAGCAGGACTTGAACCTGCGACCATTAGGTTAAAAGCCCAATGCTCTACCAACTGAGCTATACACCCAAAAAAAGATGTAGTAGTAAATAAGGATTGGTACGGAAAAGAGGGCGGCCCCTCTCTTCTCATCATATTAAAGGAGCGCGGCTCTGTATGAGGCTCGTACTGCAGAGCAAGCGAAGAAAACGTAAGGGCGCGCGTGAGCACTTCTGCAAGAAAACGGATGCGCGGCTAACGCGCTAGCTGCGCCGTTGCTTGTTCCCTCACTGAACACTTTCTAGATATCTGTCTCCATTATCAGCTGCATGCTATCGGAGAGAGCAATGGGAGGTTCAGTCAAAAGCATTTACCCCGCACTCAACTCAATGATCAAGCAAATAAGCAAGACGAATCTCTTTCTCTTTCTATACTACGAAATTTCGATAAGAGTCTAGTTGATAGGATTCACTCATATAAGTGGTTTCATTCAAGTGAAATTGTTTTTGAGTTCAAAGAAGACGCCTCCAACTACTTAGGAGAACCCACTCTTCTTCGGTTTCAGAATCGGGGGATGAGGGAACACCAATATTACGATAGGACGAAGGTATCTCCGCAGTCTTGGGCGGAGATGGAGATAACGGAGGGCACTCTACATCTCTAAGCAAAGGGCTTACGCTCTCCTCCTCAAAGGAGTTTCTTTCTGCTGCAGATACAGAACAAGAAGATTCAGATGCAGAACAAGAAGATTCAAGGGGAAGGGTTTGTTCGTATATCCCTTTAAGCGAGCGAAATTTCTGCACTTTCATTTGCTTTGAAACTTTTCTTTGGCTGCTCTGCTCACCCCAGGGAGACTTGTCGGAAATGTGCTTGGTTCTTGACCAATGTAAAGCATGGGAGTCTAAGGAATAGACTAAAAAAAGACCTGAACCTTTTTGTCGAAAGCCCTTGTCTGTCATACGAGCTGCGTCTCGAGAGCTTCCAATTCGGACAGCCGTCAGACTGCGTTCTGATCCTCGGTGAGCGAGCTCTGGATTGCCACGCGTAAGGAAGGGATGATCACTTCGAGTGGGAGGTCGTCGTGAATGAATGGGTCTTTTAGAGGGTTCAGTTCCCACGGGTAAGATGCTTATGAGTAGGTGCGGGTTAGTAGCAAGAAGGCTTACTTATATGTTATTTTTGGTTGCAAAAGAAGAGAACTGACTTTATTAGGTAATAAAGAAGCGAAATAGACTGCATTAGTGAAGGAAGTATGGCATCAAAGGGTACTTATCCCGCTAATCTTAGGTCTTGTTAAGTTGACAGACCTATTCTATAGGCTTGGAACAACTTCACTGAAAGCTGGAGAAGGAACTGATACGCAAAACAAAGAGGCAAGCACAAAAGGCACTCGTTAGGCATCAAATCTTATATATATATACTAGCAAATCTGATTCTCTATAAAGAGAGAGTGTGTTAAGCATAAGGCTAGCCTTCCTTTGAAGTGGCTATGGAGATTTCCAAAGCCCAGGTTCGTAGACCTGCCATGCCACCTCCTATTCCCTCTGTCTTCTCTTCAAAGCTAGCCAACTCGTTCCCCAGGTGTAAAAGAGAGAGAGAAAAGACTTGTGACTTATAAAGACTAGTTGCACTTCTTCCTCTCCAACAGGTTCCATTCCTCCGCCAAGCAAGAGAGACCCTAGGGCATTCCTCTCTATCAATGACTGAAGAAAGACTAAATTACTTATTTTAGAGGGAGGATCACTTTCTTTCACGGAAGAAAGTATTTGAATACGTTACCACCAGTTTCGACATTTACTGATTTAACAGCGGCTTTCGTCCCTCGCTTCCTTGTAATACGTCAATTGCCTACGTGTCCTCCTCTCTTTCACTCCTTATGGCATCTGGTTTCAGTGTAAGCTGGATTGCCACGTTCAATGGCAGCTGCTATCTCCTTCACTCGTTAACTTTTCTGCCTGCCTTACTCGAGCCAACTAGGAGAAGAAGGTTAAGATAGGGCTAGGCCTTCTCTCATGGGCGTGCCTTGGGGGAATTGTTAGCCTTATCCTCCCGATCCTGGTGGTTATACCCCGTCAGCTCCCTTCTCATATGCCTTCGGCTTTCCGTACACGCCCTGACCTCTGTCCCCAATCGCATAAGCGATTGCACTCGTAACCTTCTCTGTCTCTATCTTCTGGTTAAAAATAGATATTTTTTTACTTATTTTAGAACTTTCCCCTTCGGTCAATAGCCCTTCCTGGTGGTCTAGGGTCCCTGGTTTGCTTCCCGTCAGCCATCCTGACCGTCCATTACCTTTGAAAGCAATCCTTACCCTGACAAACCCTAGTTTTAAGCAGCGCAGCACCAGAAAGAGTCAAAGGTACCACACGAACGGACTAAGCAACAGGGTCCGAAGGAGTAGTAGCGTCTGGTGTGGGAGCTACTGGAGCAAGGAGTAGTTAATGGGAGGACCATAAAAATGACAATAAACATTAAGAGCCTAACCACCGAAGCATTTTCATTACTTTCCACAGAAGAGAGCATCAACAAAGTTCAATACACAAAGAAAAACGACTAGTGGTATGTAAGTCTCTTCAAGAGTGAGCTTGCGCTGCCGTTCCGCTTAGGTAAACACCATATCATATCCCTCTATTCGGCTTAGGCGTATCGGGAGTGAACAAGCAGAGCAGAGATTCTTTCCGGGATGACAAGAGGAGACCCTATTTATGAAATTGATTTAATTGGTCTTTCCGATCCGGTCTGAAACAAACCGCCGGAGGATCAAGGAAGACCAATTAAGGGAACTTTGGGATCGACAGATTTATCAACATACCACCGAACGTATTCACAGCAAGCGCGAATCCATAAATTGAGTTTCCATGTATTTCTCTGTGAGGTTTATTTCCTCACTCATCGAGCTTGGCCTCGTGGTCAGTCGCCAAACGTTCGACATAACCCCAGTCAGGTTCACAAGACTCGATAAGAAGTTGTCTAACCATGCCCATCTGGAAGTAAACTACCCTTACCATTTTATATCTGGTAGGGAGACTACAGGAAACCCGGAACCATCCCTCACTTCGGAACCCTCTGCTAACAGCTTTCTTCTCTTACGATATTTTGAGTTGGATGTCTTAGATTCATTCGGACAGATTTTTTCTAACTCTGGATTTCCCTTTAGGTGGTCCGCTTACTGTGCTATTTCAATGCTTCGGATTGGGCGAGGATCCCTGCCCTGGCAGGTAATACGGGGAGCAGCCTTGTATACATTTATATATTGACATATACAAATGAATATATGAGCGGAGCGAGAGCGACTAGAGTTCACGTCAAGGTCCGTAAGGAGTTGATGTAGTTGCTTGTAGTTTTTTTTCGTTCTTTCTATTCGAGATTGGGTTAGTGTTCTGCTACGCCTCTCGGTAAAGACTTCCTAGTTAGCGCTCCGTCGGTCCTTCAAATCAATTATATTGGGAGGTCTAACGAGTGAAAATGGTTCACAGTCCGACTGCTAATTCAAGTTACCTTTCAAAGAGACGAGATTCCGCATCAACTTATTTCGGGATGAAGACATGTCGGCCTTACGACTGCGAATGAAAGTCTTCCTAGCACAGAAAGGAAATGATGATTTACCCAAGTCCTTTGCTAAAACTTCTTGCTTATGCTTTCATTTTGTCATCGAGAGTAGGTTGGTGTGCAGTATACCTATTGGCTGGATGGATTGAATATATATATTCATCAATAAAGTTGCTTTGACGAGAAAGAGCCCTGAGTCCAACTCTCGCTCAGTAAGAATACAAGCCCGAAACAGCCTCCAACCCCTAATTATACGCCGACCCGCTTGACTTTTTGACTTAAGGAAATAGGCAGCTAGACTTTGCCAGCTTTCCGGCTTAGACTGATTTAGTGAAGTATGCCAATTAAGATTGCCTTGCTTGGACTCTGCCTCTTTGGACTCACTAGCCTAAGGCTTAGCCAAGACTAATTTTTTCGTTGATAGAAATTTCCACCTTGCCGCTGATTTTGGGATTGAGCTCTACCAAGTAAGGTTACCTCTGAAGTTTGAGAACCAGCTGGAACTTGGATTGCTGAGGCTGTCTAATAAACTATTATAGACAGGATAGGATATTAATACTATCAAAGAAGATGAACTTGCGGGTAATATACTCTAAGACTGACTGACTGGCTTCGAATGAGGCTTTGAAGAAAGAGATAGAGGTTCTCAAGAGCGGATCTTCAAGAGCAAAGACCGGAGAACTCTAAGAGCTGATTTGTCTCAATTAGGCTTTTGACGGCGCAGAGAAAGATATTATTTTTATTGAGGGGATTCCTCTCTACTAGAATAAGGGAGAAGATCTACAACCTAGCAAACTAGCCTCCTTCTTACTAGCATTCTTCCGGGTCCTCTCGAACCAGCATCTTCCAACCTGGTGCTCTCACTTCTCGGACTAGTACAGGTCCAAACCAAAGCCAAAGCTCCAAAAGTCTAAGGATAAGTTCCTTCTCTATGGAAGAAAGAGAGTCCCTAGGAAGCTACTGTAAAGTGGCCGTAGGCGGTGAGCCAGTGCCAGTGGTTGAAGTCTAAGATTCAAAAGCAAAGCTGCTTTCTCAGGTTCAAAGAAGGCGAAGCTGTTCAAATTTCCTACTGAAATAGGCAAGCAACGACTTTTGGTCGACTTAAGCCAACTATACTTATTGCTTCGTCTTATGCTTTTGCTATCTGTCTTTCCATCCAGCTTTGTTGTTCGCTTTGGGACCTGTTCCACCTTCAGTTTGGGATCTTAGGTTTGTGGGCCTTCTCCTTTGAATTGGCACTGGACTGAAACTAGTCAACTGAGCTATATCAGGGACTTAGCCTTCGACAGGACTGGAATCTTCGACATATAAATATGCCTCGAGAGTCGAACTCGAGCACTTCTTACGAAGGCACTTCGTAAGAAGTGGATACCAACTTGGTGTTGAGTTATCTTTTTTGTTACAGTTACGAACGATGGGGAAGGGAAGGCGATGAAATCGTTTATTTGTTTGAAAGACGAAGGAAAGGTTTTCGGTTGTTTACCTGCCTTTCTTCAACCATAATTAGTGAACAAGTGTAAGCTTCTCCGCCCGAAGTTTCCGAAGGTTCTTTCTTTTTTTGTACCTTCTTCCTGCTTGAACAGTCCTTTACGAAAGAAGTTTACGCCTGAGAGATAGAACCAGGTTGGGAAATAGGTTTCTCACCTCCGGAATAACAGGATCAAAAAAACCAGGTGCTTGACTTCTCAAATCACATGTTTTATTAAGCATATGAAAATGGAACATTAGGGAGTGAGTGAAGGAGAGGAAACTAGAGAAAGGAATTAGAACTCCTTACTGGCCCTATTTGAGTAAGGGGGGGCATAGCCCAAGACTATCCTTTATTCACTGGGCTAAAAGGGAATTCTCTTATTACTGGAGTTTGCCGGGGCGGGCTCTTCTCTTCTTACGGTGCGGTAAGATTAGGATCCTAAATATCCCCCCTCCCCTATTCCAGTTGCCGTAGTTGCTGCTTGCTTTTGCTAAGAAGAGAATGAGATATACGTGTTCGTCTTGATCAATAGAATGGGAGGCCCTCAAGAAAACCGAGTTTCACGACCTACAATAGTTGCCAGATGGTGAGCGATACGGAGGACCCACTTGAAAGAGGCCCGATTGATCCCATAGTGTAAAGGGGGGCTTGCCCTTGGTCCAATACCGTCTGCTCTTATTCTCATCTCGATGACCATGTCACGAACTGGATTTGAACCAGCACCTCCGGGAGTTAGCCGGCGAACTTCCTTTATTCTAATCGTGACTTTGGTTACCCGGTTCCCCACGCGGCGAATGGGTACGTCCGGGGTCGATCGTACAGATCAACAAATGCTCTCATCCGTATGAACTAATCCTGCCGCCTAACCCCCACCTAATGAAGAAATATGATTGACAACTGCCTCGAGGATCTCACTATTGGTCTGAAATATTATTAGGTCGTGGAGAGTATCTGCTAAATCGCGGAGACTCCCCGTATGCTGCTCAACAGCTTTGTCCAAAAGTTGGTCCATGGTACAGTTAGCCGGAATCTCTGTACCCTTTTTATCAAGAAGGGTTTGGAGATTGGCTGAAATAGCTGTTCGCAGGGCATCCGCAGCCTCTTTCTTCAGGCTGGAATCACCCGACAGATCTATCGCGCAGGTAAGTCTACGCGAGAGTTCCATAAGGGAGAATTTTAACATGGGGAATAAGGTTGCGAAAAAAGTTTCAGCTATTGATTCCGCCTCTTGTCGATACTACTAGTCTTCTCGCTACCTACTAGAAAAATCCCTTCTATACTACTCAACAGAAGCCAAAATCCCATCAAGATAGATTGAATCGACGACCTATACTTCAACTAAAGGCACAAGGGAATCAAGGGTTCAAGAGCACAGAACAGAGGAAATGCACATGGGTCTCCTTGAAGAACGAAGTCTAGGGTAAAGAAAGAAAGGTAGAGTGGGCGCACTTTTGCTCTGCTTGGATTGGCATGGCTGTCCCCCTTTGCTGGTTGAGGCTCGGCCTTTGACTCCGCTTGCCTCTACTTTTCATGGCAAGCGTACAAGTCTAGTTTAGTGGGATTTACTTATAAAGACAGGAATTTTTTGAATCTTCCCTGTATAAGTCGACGCCTTAACCTGGCTTCCTGAGCTCAGTTGATTCTTGAGCAGTAGCTCTGGATCGAGAGCTGGATGCTTACCTTATTATTATGAAATGAAAAGGAGAAAGGGCTTTTTTTATAGATGTTGAGGTGAGTAAGGGGGGGTTTGCTGGCTAGCTCGTGCAATCAAGGAAAAAGGCCTTATTACTTTCTAACTAAAAATAAGCAAGTAAACTACCTTAGTAAGCTAGCTTTGTAAGCTAAGCGAGCCGGGCACTACGCTAGGACGTGGATCGATCATGACGAGAATGGACTTCTCCGTAATGTAATGTAATAGAAGAGGCAGAGTCTAGTTCCCCTCCCTTCTCGACCAGACGAAGGAGATATGAATTCCATTTAGGCGGCCACACCTATAGATTAGAAAAAACAAAGAAACTCTTTCTAAATAACCAAGGAAGACGCTTGAGTCTTTAGACTTAGACTCACGCACAACGGCTTCAACAAGAACTATATGAATAGCATAGCGTTGTAGCGCTAGTCTAAACTAGAAGCCGTTGCTTGTTCGGTAGCTTATATAAATGGTAGCCCTTTTATTTATTATTTAGAATAAGCTTTTTAGAATCTATTTGTTTTCTGTTTGAAGTGAATATCCGTTGCTTGTTTTGTTGTTGTGAAGTTCATAGGCTTGACCCTGTGTTCTCTCCTGGTTGGGTCGGAGGCGAGAACTTTAAAGTAAATCATTCAGTGGTGGGGTCTTCATAGAAAAGAAGGCCTCGCCCAAGGAGTGGCAGATTTTGATGGAGTCTCGCTTTGATGCTGGGGAGATCCATAGATCTGGATAGAGTCTCGCTCATAGAGGAAGAGTACGCGCGCTAGCGCGCTACGGCTTACGTAGTTGATCGGATCAGATAGCCCTTCGGGCAAGCAACCAAACCCGGCACATCCAATTCCATTCCGATCAAAAACTTGGAGGTATGGCTGAGTGGCTTAAGGCATTGGTTTGCTAAATCGACATACAAGAAGATTGTATCATGGGTTCGAATCCCATTTCCTCCGGCACGGAAATTCAACGGGCGGGCGAAATTACGTGAGAGAAAGAACCTCTTGGTGGAGTCCAGTCCCCCGGAGGACAGAATAGCACTTCTTAGTTACTAGGAGCGGAGAGCCCGTTGCGCCTTGTTTTTCTTTTACCGGCCTATCTTCTTTCTATAAGCAAGCTCCCTCCGGCCGTCCAGTCCCTGGACGGCTCTCGGTTCTTGGGTGGGGGATTAGGCGGCGAAAGAGCTGCTCGAAAGAACAAGCAACGCTTTATAATAGAGGCGCTAGCGCGAAAAAGCCTATATATTCAATTTTCTTAGTAAAGGGCTTTTCCTAGTCAAGTGGTAAGGTAGGGCGCTATTCGATGAAGAAAACAGACTTTAGGAAAGTGGTTCAGGTAGCTCAGCTGGTTAGAGCAAAGGACTGAAAATCCTTGTGTCAGTGGTTCGAATCCACTTCTAAGCGGGCGAAGGGTCCAAAGGACACGTAGCCGGGAGCGAGCTGGATTTTCAAATTCAAGTGAAAGAGTAAGCCAAAAAATGTGAGCGCTCCTGCACTATACGGCTTTTTGGCGTCAGGGTTGGTGTGGCTTGCTTGAGGCATATTAAAAAAAAAGCGGTGGATTGGTTCTCGCATCCCTGTGCCCAAAAGGATGGGCGAGTTCGGTTTGAGTGTTCATCGATCGGGTGGATCTATATGCTTCGGGGTGGTGAGACGAGGTGTAGCGCAGTCTGGTCAGCGCATCTGTTTTGGGTACAGAGGGCCATAGGTTCGAATCCTGTCACCTTGATGTGACGGGCTGAAGTGAAGTGCACAGCCCGGCAGCCTCTTTAGGCTGGCGAAAAAAGGGCACAAGGCACATCTTTGTTTGTTATGGTAAACTTTCTTTTTCTACTCATCATTAGAGCTCTCGGTGCCTTTGTAGGGATTTCAATTGGACGTTTTCTAGGAAAAGAATAAATAAGAACCACCCCGTCACTCTCCTATGACTTATTCTTATTTAGAAATGCCATAAAAGAATTTCTTGTTCTTTGTTTGGACTTAATAGGTCCAAGGGTCGGCCCTTTCACCTAGAAACTTGATTCTTCCAAGAAAGGTTTACTTTTTTCACTCAGAAATTAGACTCGAGAATCGATAGATCTCATTTGTGTACAGGGCCGTGGCACGACTCCAAGGGGATTTACAAGTTCTAAACGGAAGATTTTCACTTACTTGGAATCCGCCACAAAGGATTGCCTAATTGCAGTTTGTCGGAAAAGAGTGGACAAGGAATGAAAATCGACATACTTCTGTAGGATTCGTCTGTCTTGTCTTTGAGCGTAGAACTCCAGCTTCGTATAGAGAGTGATCCAATGCCTACTCAGTCCTTTATTCTATTTCTTCTCCTTGCAAAGGTCACTCTAAGAAATGCATTCTGCTTTTCCCGCTATCTAATATAGACCTTTACAGCGGCTAACCTAAGGGCTCAGGTACGTGCTGCTAACTAGAGAGCACAAGACTGTCTCTCAAGTAGGGCACCTATTTTATTTGACACATTAAGCTAAAAAGCCTAAAAATACAAATAGAATATATCCAAGTACAGGCTTTCTCCCTGAACTCCTATTGAGAGTGGAGCTAAGGATTACATTTATTGCGCCTTTGAACATGTCTCATCTAATTGAAGCGCATGATTCATTTCATTATAAGATAAAAGATTGAATATATAATATGAAAGAGTAGGGTCAGCGCATGATTCATCAAATAGTAGCGGATATTTTATTCAAGTAGCTCGACTTCTTTATCCATTCAAGTTATAGGCTTTACTATCCTTCATCAATCCTTCCTTCTTGTTATTCTCATTCAATAGTAGGAATAGGATGCTACTTCTATGCTCATTCCGATCTTCCTCTTTCCGTTCCTTCTTCCCTTCCTCCTTTGTTCTCCCTACTATTGATCTTACTTTTCTTAGTTTGGTAGAGAGTAAGGGCTAAGGGAATCGATTATGAGGAAAAGGATGCATTGGATCTATGTATGAGTTCAGGGATGGTCGAATAGGTGAAAGCCGGGGAACTTAGAGCGGTGGAGCTATCATTAACTAGACTTACAGTATAAGGTAAATCAATCAAGAAAAGTGGCTTTATCTATATTAGCGTAGCGATGGGGCAATATCAAAGGAGGTAAAAACCTCTCCTCGACCTCATAAAATAGATCTCTCTCCTTCATCTAATATCTTCTAAAATGGGAGTTTACTTTTGAAGTAAGTCTAATCTCTCTGAAAGAGCTTTTGCAGCTATTAGAACAGGGGAAAGAAGTAATATGGTCCATAGCGTAATACAATTCTATAGCCTTTCTGGCTTCTTCCTTCGTAAACTGCACCTGAACTTAAAGAGCGTGGATAGCTTCCCTCCTTTCTTGTCTTGTTTGTACGACCCATACTTGACTTGATCTTGTATTCGCCCGCTGTTAGATAATGTAACGGTATAGATGCAGAAATAAAGTGCAGCCGGAAAGCAGGAGAGGGGCGGAGGTTATCTGTCCTATAAATTCCTTCCTTTCTTTTATAGGCTTTCTAGCCCTAGAAATAAGTCCACTAGAAACGGATGCGTGAAAAAGAACAGAATCTAGTGAAAGCAGAACCAGCGCTTAAGAAAGAGTAGTTACTAGGCCACCAGGTAATAGCTGGGATTTCGGATTCAACTTAGAAAGCTATGTCTCGAGAACGCCTTCCTTATAACTAAGGCAATTGGTCTCTCACGTTGGATAGAGATAGGCCAATGCAAGTGAAGCGCGTAAATGAAGATTGGTGTTGGCATTAGGAGAAGCAAGCTGATAGTGGAACTAGTGGCATTCCATTTCAGTGAGACAACATCACTACTTAGCCAAGCATTCTCACTCTCTTTCTTTCTTTGACCTGGCACGGTGAGAAGCAGCCCAGTCAGCGCAACTAAAGCAGAGTAGACGGCACGCGTCACCAAGCATACCGCCCGAGGTTCAGGGTTCATCAGCGAATGGAGTTAGGCCCATTTCCTAGCCTAGTTTGAAGCAGAACAGCACCGTCCTAGTCCAGAACAGTACTTCTCTTATGGGCTCGAGGCAAGACAAGCAGCCCGCTTCGCCTCCTCAATTGCTCAAGAAACAAGATGAAATAATGCTGATGTGGAACGTCTTCTTAGAGGCTTTGGGATTCAACCAATATAGTAAAGAAACGGGGATAACCAACTTCTATACAGAGATTGAACGGATGCACAAGAAAAGAATAGCCAGACATGAAAGATGAAAGAATCCGGTTGAAGGTTTGAGGGAGATCAATAAGAGAATCTCATAGCAAGGGAATCCGATAAGAAGAAGAATAAATCCTTTTGAAAAGGTAGTCTTGTCACTGAACTTGATCCGCCCCACCTACTCAAGCCTCTACTTTGAAGTCTAAAGTACTGGAGCGATCCTCCATCTCCGCCATGGCTATGCCCCTGTCGCTGGAGCAAGTCCCTTCCTCTGAAAGAAGGAACTATCAATGTTGAAGGGCTTGAGCTTGACCTTAGTAGAGACATTGTTCTTCGCCGCCTCTTTCTTTGCTCCTATCAAGCTAGCTTACCTGCATTTCTCTCTGTCTGTCCCTTGTACTAGACTTGCTTCTTTAGTCTTTTGAGCTTCGTAAACTAGTCTCTATCAAAGGCTATCTCCCGTTCCCTTAGTGCCCTCTCTGGGCTTGTCTCCTCACCTTTCATTCGTTCTTTCCTTTCTTAATGTAACCCGAGAGTTAGGAGAAAGGCTTCCCTCTCGCTTCTACAACTGAACTCTTGCCCGATCATTCGACTATCAAAGGTACCTTAACAACTTCTATTCCACATTTCGCTACTGAGTTCTTGAGGCGACCGAAGGGTGTCCTTCAAAGCCCCTTGCGATGAATCCTGGGTATGTCTAGAGAGGAGCGGAATATACACTCCATCGAAGCCTAAGAGTGGAGTTCTAGAAAGGACAGCTAGAGAGGGTTCCGAAGTGCCAAACCTTCGTGGATTGATCGAGTGTAGTGCACATGAAGTTAGGTGAGATTTTTTTAGTGTTCAGTGTGCCAGGTCAAAGAAAGAAAGAGAGGGGGAAGAAGCGGGAAAAAAAATGGCTCACTTCACTACCTTTCGAGAAGACTCCCCCAGAACAGGAAAGTCAGAAAAGCTAAAAGCAGACGGGATCAACTACTTTTAGAAATATGATACCACCAAAGTAAAGCAGCACTGATCTCTTACTGCGCTCGTCCCTTTCCCCTATTAAGCTTTCAGGCAAGTAAGGACGCGGAAGAGTGCGGGATTGGCTTACCGAAGCAATTCTTATTCAAGAGCAGATGTCAACCATTTTCGATAACTAGTGGAAGGGTCGGAGACTATAGATCTTCTTGTATTGCCCCATTCGAAAAGCGAGACGAAAGAGGGAGGGACATTAGGGATTCCCTTACTAACAATCTAGCAATGTTCTCGAATTTTATATTGATGGTAGCCGTCCTCGAAGTAGCTATCAACGGCAGAGGAAGTTACTATCTAACGGCGGAGTTTGTACTAGTGTCCTCCGCACACTGCGCCTCTAGGAAGCGCTCAACTCAATCCCAACATGGTTCTCTGTAACTGGACGAATTCGGTTTTAGAACTTCCTTCTCTTTTGGCTATTGATGACCAGTCTTGACTTCAGGCGGTTCCACCACTAGGGGAAAGAGCACTGTTGGGGTTCCGGCAAGCCTCAATGCCCAACTTCCTGTTCAAGCCCACTTCATTGACTGATAGTTTATCTTCCGAACCGGTGAAATACCTAGCTACCAGACCAAGGGAAGCGGGTATCAGATCCCTGTAGTTCGAGCCCCTTTTTTTAACCCAGTTCCTGTACGTGGAATGAATTCCAGTGAGTAAAGTAGTCTGGGGGAAAGAGAACTCCTACCCACTATCCTTTCCTCCCCAAAAGGGGCCCCGTCCTCGAGAAGACTAAAACTACAACTGATATTTAACTAACCAAAAGCACCTCCCCCCATTATTGTTAACGCAATATGTATGGCTTGCGCAAAAAATGGACTATTGATTCCAAATTGTTGGAAGCTATTATAGATATAGGACAAGAGCTGTAAATTAGCTTCATTATTTGGTCCTAGTATAATATTTATTACATTAAGTGTAGTGTGCCCTGCTGGGAGTATAATTCCAGCTTGTAAAAAAAAGGGTCCAGAAAAGTGTGGCAGATTTTTTCTTTTACCGTGTCAGCCACACTCTCATTTACTCGATCTTGATAGTCCGAATACGAGAAGTGTCTTAATCTAGACACTCTCCAAGTTGATAGGATCCAAATGAAAAACGGAAATATAATGGTAGGATTTGCCATCAAACTTATGAAATAATTCAAAAAAATTGATCGGGAAGATTCATTGTGTATTTTATTTCGTTTCCTTCCTTATCAGAGAGGGGCCCCTTAGGGAGCGGGGCTTTTTTATTAAAAAAAGGGGCAAGAAAAGGGGCTATAAGTAGGCCGTTTGCTATTGCTATGCTATAAGGGCTGCTCGCCTTTATACGGCTTGGCTTCGCTATCGCTCTTATGTAGGTAGTGGTCCACCTAAAAAGTAGTCTTCCTGCCATACCAGAATGCCTATTATCTAGAGCTAGAAGCTTCGCCAGAAGCAAGCAAGATGAGGTCGCTCTACTTCGTAGACAAGGCTCGTTCCGTACTTGACTTACGAGCTCGTGTAGTACTCACCCCTATCTCTAAAGGGGCTTATGCACTCCACTCGCTGTCTACTAAACGAGCGTTAGAGCGAGCGAGCGAAGCCCTCAATTTCACAAGAAAACGGATGCGCGTTAGCTAAACGAACAAGGAAGACGCGTAGCGTCACTTTACTCACGCACAACGGCTTCTTATTAACATATAGCGTCTGTAGCGTTAGAAGCCGTTGCTTGTTCCCTCACCCTACTCTTTCATTTCCGCTTAAGCTTCCCCGGTTTGTGGGATTAATTGATTGAATACCCGAGAACCATAATCTTTCCTAGAAACAGCTTCTACGACGATAGGCATAAAGGCATGATTCGTTCCACAAATCTCACTGCACTGACCATAGTAAACTCCTTCTCGTTGTACCGAAATAGAGGTCTGATTTAAACGACCAGGTACAGCATCACATTTTACACCTAAGGAAGGTACAGCCCAACTATGAGGTACATCAGCAGATGTTACAATAATACGTAAATGAGTTTTGGCTGGTACAACCACTCTATTGTCCACTTCTAATAAACGTGATTGACCCAATTCTGGATCATCTTCTGGAATCGTATAACTGTCAAAAGTGAGAGACTGTTCATCGGAACTGTTATAGTCCGAATACTCATAAGGTTGGGTCGACGCCCGCCTCCCCCCAAACTGTACTTGCAAGTTTCCCCGCAAAAAGCTCTCCACGCCTACTCTTAGAAAGAACACTTTTTTTCTTTAGTTAGGTAGTTCTCCCGACCGTAAGACCTTTTATGAGTAAGGGTAATAGAAGGCCGGGGAAAGTTTATTGGCAAGAGGGAACCGTTTCTCACCCAGCCCTACCTACCCTATGTATTCGAGGGGGAGGCTAGAACCGAAAAAGACCTGGTTCCACACATATGAGACAGGCAGAAGGTATGGGACGAGCAGTTTCTTGAAGAGCGAATTCGATCCTATAGTCTCGTCTTCTTTGTTCGATAAATTCACAGTGGAAAGGGATGCTAGTCGGCTCGGCGAAGTTGTAGCCCCAAGAAATCAGATCCAGAGTTATTCCTCACCTATCCTGTCAGGGGCCCAGTGGAGCGCTCGAGTATAGATTCTCTATGCTCATGTAAACGGCCGGCCCGTAGATCTAAAAGGATCCATCCATAGGCCTGACCGGATATCGTTTGTCCACAAACAAAACAAAAACCAAGTAGGTTTTTAGTAGTAGTTCATGAGACCTCGAATTCCCACGTTCCAGCGTGCATTATGCCAACAGGTCCCACCCCCAACTCTAGCTGAGAAGTTGAGGCACCCTTCTTTTTTTTTTCAGAAATAGAATAAAGAAAGAGATAGTCTATATCCTGTATCGATCATAGGATCACTCTATGAATAGGTAAATTCTCTGTGACCTCCCACCGTTCACGACAGCCCTTGCTTCTCGCTGCGAACGGCTCCTCGGTGGAGGAGTAGAAGCGCTGGTCCCCTTCGGTCAACTTGCTTGTGCCTGCTGTTACCTACCGTAGGACCTCCGTCCCCGAAGCGAAGAAAGAGGGGCAGGAACAAGAGGTTGTCCTCTCCCAGCCCAGTAGTTCCGCAACTACTACCGTGGTTGTTGCCAACGGGGATCCCCCATTCCGAAAGGTTACTAGGCCGGCCGTTAGGTCCAAAGTTGTATACCACTGCTATGGTGCCGATAGATTCACTACTTCAGCGCCGTTATCGGACATTGCAGGCTGAGCATCTATTTCTCGTATATCGTTCCACACCGAGAAGAGGGATGTGTACCTCCAGCAACAACAAGAATGGAACCATAGGCTCCTATGCTGGGAGCATTTCGGGGTATAGGTCTAACCACCTCAACTCCCCGTTTCTGGCATGCTA